TATATAGTTTTTTTTTTTTTTTTTTTATATTAAAAATTTATTAAATAATACATATATATTTAAGAAATATAATTTTTTATACTAATATTTATTTAAAATCAAATAAATTATTTATATATATATAATTTATAAATATATTAATATATAAATATATATATATTAAATATTTAATATATAAAAAAAATAAGTATATAAAATATTTAATATTAATTATTAAATATTGAATAATTTCTTTCTTTTTTTTTTCATAATATTAAATTAAATACCTAAATTGCTATTTAAATTTTTATAATTCAAATAAATTATATTATATTAATATAATTAATAATTATAAAATTATATTTAATATATTATATTATATATTAATATATTAAATATTTAATATATATATATAAATTAATAAATAAAATTTTAATTTAAATATGTTATTAAACCATTTTTAATTTTTTTTATATATAAAATAAAAAAAAAAAATTAAAAATAAGCTAAATTTAAGCTTTTGGGTTCATACCCCAAATATAAAGGAAACCCTTTTTTTTAAAAATAAAGTGCCTGATTAAAGGATTATTCTGATAGAATAAATTAAGTAGATTTCTACCTTTATTATATTTTATAGAATTAAACTATATCTAACAGAATCAAAAACTATTGTGCATCTTACACTAAAATATATTTATTGAATTTATAATACAAAACTAACCCCCTATTTTAGATTTTTTTTAATTTAAATTCAAATAAAATATTTTTTTATTTTATTCTTTTTTTTAGAACCTTAATCTCTATTTCTGCTAACTCTTGATTAGGATGTTGAATTGGATTAGAAATCAATTTATTAAGATTTATCCCCCTAATTTCCAATTCAAAAAATCTTTTATCATCAGAAGCAGCTTTAAAATATTTTTTAACTCAATCAATTGCATCTATTAATTTTTTATTTTCAATCCTTTTAAAAATAATTTTATTAAAAAATTTTGAAATTAATAATTTACTTTCTATTTTAATTAATTCCTCCATATTAATAAAAATAGGATCAACCCCCTTTCATTTTTGATTCCCTAATATTATTGAAGGTTTATCTTGATTTAATTGTTTTATTTTAATAACATGACAAAAAATTTCCCCAATAATTTTATTATCATATTATATAAACAATAATTTTTTAATATTTATTATAATTTTTAATGTTATTGTAGGAACAATAGGAGGAATTAATCAAACTTCACTACGAAAATTATTATCTTTCTCTTCTATTAATAATTTAGGTTGAATATTAGCAGCATTAATAATAACAGAAAACTTATGAATTTTTTATTTAATAATATACTCATTTTTAATTAGAATCATATGTATTTTTTTTAATATATTAAATATTTTTTATATTAATCAATTATTTATTTTAAATATAAAATTTTCCTTAAAAATATCCTTACTAATTAATTTTTTATCTTTAGGAGGATTACCCCCTTTTCTAGGATTTTTTCCCAAATGAATTATTATTAATTTTCTTATTATAAATAAATTATTTATTATTAGATTTATTTTTATTATAATAAGATTAATTATGTTATTTTTCTATATTCGAATTATATATTCATCAATTATATTTAATTATTTAAAAATAAAATGATTTAAAAATTTTTTTAAAAATTATTCATTATTAATTATAAATATTTTTAGAATAATCTCTTTATTAGGTATAATTATTAGAACCTTTATATTTCTATAAGGTTTTAAGTTATATTAAACTAATAATTTTCAAAATTATAAATAAAGAAATTCCTTTAAGCCTTAGTATTAAATAACTTACTCCTTAAAATTTGCAATTTTATATCATTTTTGACTATAAGGCTTATTAATAAAGTTATTAATAAAAGAGATAATTTTCTCGTTAATAAATTTACAATTTATCGCTTATACTCAGCCATTTTATTAGCGAAAATGACTTTATTCAACAAATCATAAAGATATTGGAACTATATATTTTATTTTTGGTATTTGAGCAGGAATAGTGGGAACTTCCTTAAGATTATTAATTCGTACTGAATTAGGTAATCCTGGATCTTTAATTGGAGATGATCAAATTTATAATACTATTGTAACAGCTCATGCTTTTATTATAATTTTTTTTATAGTTATACCTATTATAATTGGAGGATTTGGAAATTGATTAATTCCTTTAATATTAGGAGCTCCAGATATAGCTTTTCCTCGAATAAATAATATAAGATTTTGATTATTACCCCCCTCTTTAACTTTATTAATTTCTAGAAGAATTGTTGAAAATGGAGCAGGAACTGGATGAACAGTTTACCCCCCTTTATCATCTAATATTGCTCATAGAGGAAGATCTGTTGATTTAGCTATTTTTTCTTTACATTTAGCGGGAATTTCTTCTATTTTAGGAGCTATTAATTTTATTACAACTATCATCAATATACGAATTAATCATATATCATTTGATCAAATACCTCTTTTTGTATGAGCAGTTGGAATTACTGCATTACTTTTATTATTATCTTTACCCGTTTTAGCAGGTGCTATTACAATACTTTTAACAGATCGAAATCTTAATACTTCATTTTTTGACCCCGCAGGAGGTGGAGATCCTATTTTATATCAACATTTATTTTGATTTTTTGGACATCCAGAAGTTTATATTTTAATTTTACCAGGTTTTGGGATAATTTCCCACATTATTTCACAAGAAAGTGGAAAAAAAGAAACTTTTGGATGTTTAGGGATAATTTATGCTATAATAGCAATTGGATTATTAGGATTTATTGTATGAGCTCATCATATATTTACAGTTGGAATAGATATTGATACTCGAGCTTATTTTACTTCTGCAACTATAATTATTGCTGTACCAACAGGAATTAAGATTTTTAGTTGATTAGCAACATTACATGGATCACAAATTAATTATAGCCCATCTATTTTATGAAGATTAGGATTTGTTTTTTTATTTACAGTAGGTGGATTAACGGGAGTAATTTTAGCTAATTCTTCTATTGATGTAACCTTACATGATACTTATTATGTTGTAGCTCATTTCCATTATGTTTTATCTATAGGAGCAGTATTTGCAATTATAGGAGGATTTATTCACTGATATCCTTTATTTACAGGATTATCACTAAATCCTTTCTTATTAAAAATCCAATTCTTAACAATATTTATTGGGGTAAATTTAACTTTCTTTCCTCAACATTTTTTAGGTTTATCAGGAATACCTCGACGATATTCTGATTATCCTGATAATTTTACCTCATGAAATATTATTTCCTCATTTGGCTCATATATTTCCTTATTATCAATAATAATAATAATAATAATTATTTGAGAATCAATAATTAATCAACGTATAACTTTATTCTCATTAAATATATCCTCTTCAATCGAATGATTACAAAATTTACCCCCTATAGAACACTCTTATAATGAATTACCTATTTTAAGAAACTTCTAATATGGCAGACGATATGTAATGGATTTAAACCCCATTTATAAAGGATTATCCTTTTTTTAGAAATGCCAACTTGATCTAACTTTAACCTTCAAAATAGAGCCTCACCTTTAATAGAACAAATTATTTTTTTTCATGATCATACTTTAATTATCTTAATTATAATTACTATTTTAGTAGGTTATTTAATATTTATTTTATTTTTTAATAAATTTATTAATCGATTTTTATTAGAAGGACAAATAATTGAATTAATTTGAACTATTATTCCTGCAATTACATTAATTTTTATTGCTTTACCTTCATTACGTTTATTATACTTATTAGATGAACTTAATAATCCTTTAATTACTTTAAAATCTATTGGACATCAATGATATTGAAGTTATGAATACTCAGATTTTAATAATATTGAATTTGATTCATATATAATTCAATACAATAAAAATATACCTGAAAATTTTCGTTTATTAGATGTTGATAATCGAATTATTTTACCTATAAATAATCAAATTCGAATTATAGTAACTGCTACCGATGTAATTCACTCATGAACTATTCCATCACTAGGAGTAAAAGTAGATGCTAATCCTGGTCGGTTAAATCAAACTAGATTTTTCATTAATCGACCGGGAATTTTTTTTGGTCAATGCTCAGAAATCTGCGGAGCTAATCACAGTTTTATACCTATTGTAATTGAAAGAATTTCTATTAAAAATTTTATTAATTGAATTAATAATTATTCATCATTAGATGACTGAAAGCAAGTAATGGTCTCTTAAACCATTTTAATAGTAAATTAGCAATTACTTCTAATGAAAGAATTAGTTAAAATATATAACATAAATATGTCAAATTTAAATTATTACATTAGTAATATTCTTTTATTCCTCAAATAATACCTATTAATTGATTATTATCCTTTTTTTTTTTTATTATAATTTTTATTTTATTTAATATCATAAATTATTATATTTTTAATATTAATAATTTTAAAAAATTATCTTATTATAATAAAAAATTTAAAAATATAAATTGAAAATGATAAGTAACTTATTCTCAATTTTCGATCCTACAACAAATTTATTTAACTTATCATTAAATTGAATTAGAACTTTTATTGGATTATTATTTATTCCATATTCTTTTTGATTAATTCCTAATCGATATTATATTTTTTGAAATTTTATTTCTAATAAACTACATAACGAATTTAAAATATTATTAGGTACTAATAGATTTAATGGATCAACTTTTATTTTCATCTCATTATTTTCTTTTATTTTATTTAATAATTTTTTAGGTTTATTTCCCTATATTTTTACTAGAACAAGACATTTAACTATTTCACTATCAATTTCATTATCTTTATGAATTAGATTTATATTATATGGATGAATTAATAATTACCAACATATATTTATTCATATAATCCCTCAAGGAACCCCAAATATTTTAATACCATTTATAGTATTAATTGAAACTATTAGAAATATTATTCGTCCTGGAACTTTAGCTGTTCGTCTAACAGCTAATATAATTGCAGGACATTTATTATTAACTTTATTAAGAAGAACCAGCTCTAATTTATCATTTTTTATATTATTTATTTTAATTCTTTTACAAATCTTATTATTAATCTTAGAATCCGCTGTTGCTATTATTCAATCATATGTAATTTCTATTCTTAGAACTCTTTATTCTAGTGAAGTAAATTAATGATAATAAATCATAATCACCCATATCATTTAGTAGATTATAGACCATGACCTTTAACAGGAGCTATTGGTGTAATAACCTTAGTTACCGGAATAATTAAATGATTCCATAATTTTAATATAAATTTAATAATTTTAGGTTATATTATTATTATTATAACCATATATCAATGATGACGAGATATTTGTCGAGAAGGAACTATACAAGGTAAACATACTATTTTAGTTTCAAAAGGATTACGATGAGGTATAATTCTTTTTATTATTTCAGAAATTTTTTTTTTTTTATCCTTTTTTTGAGCTTTTTTTCATAGAAGATTATCACCTAATATTGAAATTGGAACTTTATGACCTCCTTTAAATATTACCCCATTTAACCCATTCCAAATTCCTTTATTAAACACTATTATTTTAATTAGATCTGGAGTAACAGTAACTTGAGCTCATCATGCATTAATAGAAAATAATTTCTCACAAACTAAACAAAGATTATTTATTACTATTATATTAGGAATTTATTTTACAATCCTTCAAGCATATGAATATTTTGAAGCACCTTTTACTATTGCCGATAGAATTTATGGATCAACTTTTTTTATAGCAACAGGATTTCATGGATTACATGTAATTATCGGAACAATTTTCTTAATAACATGTTTTATCCGACACTTAAATAATCATTTCTCTAATAAACATCATTTTGGGTTTGAAGCAGCAGCATGATATTGACACTTTGTTGACGTAGTATGATTATTCCTTTATATTTCTATTTATTGATGAGGAAATTAACTTATTTATATAATATATTTAGTATATTTGATTTCCAATCAAAAAGTTTAATATTTTTAATATAAATAATTATTTTATTATTAATTTTATCAATATTAATCATTATTATTTCTAATATTATAATAATATTATCTATAATCCTTTCAAAAAAATCATTTATAGATCGAGAAAAATGTTCTCCATTTGAATGTGGATTTGATCCAAAATCTTCAGCACGAATTCCATTTTCCTTACATTTTTTCTTAATTACAATAATCTTTTTAATTTTTGATATTGAAATTGCTCTTTTATTTCCAATTATTATATCATTTAATTTAGTTAATTTTATTATATTAATAAAAATTAGATTTTTTTTTTTAATTATTCTATTATTAGGATTATATCATGAATGAAATCAAAATATACTTAATTGAACTAATTAAGGATTATAGTTTATTTAAAACATTTGATTTGCATTCAAAAAATATTGACTTACCAATTTATCTTAAATAAGAAGCAATAAATTGCATTTAATTTCGACTTAAAAGAATGAGTTATTTAACTCCTTATTTATATTAATTGAAACCAAATAGAGGTATATCACTGTTAATGATATTATTGAATATTAAATTCCAATTAAATAAGAAATATATAATAATTAAGCTGCTAACTTAATTTATAGTGATTAAAATCATTAATATTTCTTTTATATTTTACTCTTTTACTACAAAAATTATTTATATAGTTTAAATAAAACATTACATTTTCATTGTAAAAATAAAAAACTTTTTTTATAAATATTTAAAGATTATACAATCTCCTTAATATCTTCAATATTACACTCTCTATAAGCTATTTAAATTTTAAATTAATATTATAAAATAAAAAATTATAATTCATAAAACAAATCTAAATAAATAAATTTTAAAATTATTTATTTGATATAAATAATAAAAAATTGAATAATTTTTAATAATATTAAACATTCCTTGACCTCTATATATCTCTATTCAACCTATATCAATATTTTTTATTAAATTTTGTCCATAATTTAAAAAATAATAATTTAACCCATAAGTAGATAAATTTGGTATAAATCACATTAAAGACAAAAAACTTCTTAAATTATAGGTTAACAAAAACTTATTTAATGAATAAATTTTTATATTACTAATTATATATCCTATAATTATACCAATTAATCTTACATAAATAACTATTATTTTTATGTTAAATGATAAATAAATTATATAAGGATAATTAAAAATTATTCACATTAAAAATCTACCAGTAATTAAACTTATAAATAATAATATAAATATACTTTTTAATGTAATATAATCCTCATCAAATAAATTATATATAGAAAATAAATTATAATCATTAACCATTAAATATATTAATAAACGAATCGTATAAAATATTGTTAAACCTGTAGAAAAATAATATAAAAAAAAAATTAATATATTTAAATTTCTTATTCTTACTATTTCTAAAATTAAATCCTTAGAATAAAATCCAGCTAAAAAGGGAATCCCACATAAAGCTAAATTAGAAATATTTATACATAAAGAAGTTATTGGAATATACACTCTAATACCGCCTATAAAACGAATATCTTGATTATCATTTATTATATGAATAATCACCCCTGCACATATAAATAATAAAGCTTTAAATATAGCATGTGTTAATAAATGAAAAAAAGCTAATTCAGGTAACCCTATACTTAAAATTCTTATTATTAATCCTAATTGTCTTAAAGTTGATAAAGCAATAATTTTTTTTAAATCAAATTCATAATTAGCAGAAATCCCAGCCATAAATATTGTTAATCCAGATAATAATAATAATAATTTAAAAAAAAATATATCAATTAATAATATATTAAATCGAATTAATAAATATACTCCAGCAGTTACTAATGTAGAAGAATGAACTAAAGCTGAAACAGGAGTAGGAGCTGCTATAGCAGCTGGTAATCAAGAACTAAAAGGAATTTGAGCTCTTTTAGTTATAGCAGCAATAATTAATAAAAACCCAATAATTTTTATTGAATAATCATTACTTATAAAATTTAAATAAAAAATATAATTTCAACTCCCATAATTTATTATTCAAGAAATTAATATTAAAATTATAATATCACCAATTCGATTAGATAAAGCAGTTAATATCCCAGCATTATAAGATTTAATATTTTGATAATAAATTACTAAACAATAAGAAACTAAACCTAACCCATCTCAACCTAAAAAAATTCTAATCATATTAGGTCTAATAATTAATAAAATTATTGAAAAAACAAATAATAATACTAAAATAATAAATCGATTTAAATTTATTTCAGATCTTATATATCTTTTTCTATAATAAATAACAGAAGATGAAATTATTAAAACAAATATTATAAATAATAATGATATTCAATCTAAAATAATAGACATAACAATATTTATAGAATTAAAAGAAATGATTTCTCACTCCAAAAATATAACTATATTTTCTATAATAAAATAAATTATAAAAAAAAAATTTATTATTCTAAAAAAAAATAAAAAAAAAAATCTAATAAAACAAATTGAATAATTTTTAATAATTTAAAATGATTTCTCATATTTTTGACTCCACAAATCAATATTTTATATTAAATTATTTAAATTAAAATCAAATTATAAAATATTCAATTTTTAAAATTAATATATTTAATGGTAATCAATGTAAAATTAATAATAAATATTCTCGAGAAACTCCAGTATAAAATCTATAAATTCTTAAATTATATTTTCCATGTTGAGTATAAGAATATAAATACAATCTATAACCAGCTCTAAAAAAAGATATTAAAATTAATATAATTATTGATAATCAAGATCAACTAATTAATCTATTAATTAATCTAATTTCCCCTATCAAATTTATAGAAGGTGGAGCTGCTATATTAGAAGATATTAATAAAAATCATCATAAACTTATTGATGGTATAAAATTTATTATACCCTTATTAATAAATAATCTTCGACTATTTAAACGTTCATAATTAATATTTACTAAACAAAATATCCCAGATGAACATAATCCATGACCAATTATTATAACATAAGAACCTAAATAACCCCAATAATTTATTGTTATAATTCCTCTAATCACTAATCTTATATGTGCAACAGATGAATAAGCAATTAAAGATTTTATATCTACTTGACATAAACAATTTAATCTAATATATAAACCCCCTATTAATCTAATAATAATTCAAATAAAATTTATTTTTATCCCAATATTTTGAAAAAGAATTAAAATTCGTAATAACCCATATCCACCTAATTTTAATATAATTCCTGCTAAAATCATTGAACCTGATACTGGAGCCTCAACATGAGCTTTAGGTAATCATAAATGTGTAAAATATATAGGTATTTTTACTAAAAAAGCTAAAATTATTGAAATATATAATAAATATAAATTTATATTAAAAAACTTTATAAAATAAATAGTTAAATAATTTAAATAATCAAAAATAAAAAAAATTCCTATTAATATTGGTAAAGAAGCAAATAAAGTATAAAATAATAAATATATACCAGCTTGAATCCGCTCAGGTTGATATCCTCAACCAATAATTAACATTAAAGTTGGAATTAATCTCCCCTCAAAAAATAAATAAAATATAAATAAATTTAACATTCTAAATGTTAAATATAATATAATTAATAAAACAATAATATTTAATAAAAAAAAATTAATATAAAAATTATTTTTATATAATGATTCTCTTGCTATAATTATTAATATACAAATTCAAATTCTTAATAAAATCAAACCAAAAGAAATTAAATCACAACCTATTATATATCTTAAATTACAAAAATTATTAATATTTAAACTTAAATTTATAAAAATAAATAAAATTAATATTAATATTATTTGAACCAATCAAAATATATTTTTTATAAAACATAAAGGAATTATAAAAATTATTATTATTAAAATTTTTATCATTTATAATAAATTAAATCTTTTAAAATAATCATTACCATGTGTTCGAATTATAGAAACTAAAATTGATAATCCTAAAGCACCTTCACAAACAGTAAATAACAAAAAAATTATTAATATATATATATTATACTCAATATAATTTAAATAAATTATTATTAAAAAAAATACTCTTAATACAATAAACTCTAATCTTAATAAAACAATTAATAAATGTTTATGTTTAGAAATAAAAATTATATTACCACATAAAAATATAATAAAAATAATAAATCATATATTTAAAATTATCATTTGTTTTTATAGTTTAAAATTAAAACATTGGTCTTGTAAATCAAAAATAAGTATAATACTTTTAAAACTTCAAAGAAAAAGAAATTCTTTATCAATAATCTCCAAAATTATTATTTTTTTTAAACTATTCTTTGAAATTTTAAAAATTTTTTTATCTTTATTAATTATAATACTTTCTATTACAATATTTTTTTTTAACCACCCCCTATCAATAGGATTAATAATTTTATTTCAAACCTTACTAATTTGTCTATTATCAGGAATATTAATTAATACATATTGATTTTCTTATATTCTATTTTTAATATTTTTAGGGGGATTATTAGTATTATTTATTTACGTATCAAGAATTGCTTCAAATGAAATATTTTCTAACAATTTTCATATAAAATTAATTTTGATTTTTTTTTTTATTTTATCAATTCTATTAAGATATATATTTATATATAATATAAATTGATTAAATTTTATTAAAAATTATGAAATAAATAATTTTTTAAATTTATTCATTTTTTTTAACAATGAAAATAAAATCAATTTATCAAAATTATACAATAATTATTCCCATTTAATAATAATAATAATAATTATTTATTTATTTATTACTTTAGTAGCTGTAGTAAATATTACTAATATTTTTTTTGGACCTTTACGATTATCTAATTAATTTATATCTTTATACTAATGATAAATAAATTTTTACCTTTACGAAAAACTCACCCATTAATTAAAATTATTAATATATCATTAATTGATTTACCTTCCCCATCTAATATTTCAATTTGATGAAATTTTGGATCATTATTAGCATTATGTTTAATCACTCAAATTTTAACAGGATTATTTTTAACTATATATTATATTGCTAATATTGAACTAGCTTTTTACAGAGTTAATTACATTTGTCGAAATGTTAATTTTGGTTGATTAATTCGAACCTTACATGCTAATGGTGCTTCATTTTTTTTCATTTGTATTTATTTACATATCGGACGAGGAATTTACTATGAATCATTTAATTTAAAATATACTTGAATAGTAGGAATTATTATTTTATTTATTTTAATAGCTACAGCATTTATAGGGTATGTTTTACCTTGAGGACAAATATCATTTTGAGGAGCAACAGTTATTACTAATCTTTTATCCGCTATCCCTTACTTAGGAACAATATTAGTAAATTGAATTTGAGGAGGATTTGCTGTTGATAATGCTACTTTAACTCGTTTTTACTCATTTCATTTTTTACTTCCATTTATTCTTTTAATATTAACTATAATTCATTTATTATTTTTACATCAAACAGGTTCTAATAATCCTCTTGGAATAAATAGAAATTTAGATAAAATCCCTTTTCATCCATTTTTTACATTCAAAGATTTAATTGGATTTATTATAATATTAATATTATTAATTATATTAACATTAACTAATCCTTATCTTTTAGGAGATCCAGATAATTTTATTCCTGCTAATCCTTTAGTAACTCCAATTCATATTCAACCTGAATGATATTTTTTATTTGCATATGCAATTTTACGCTCTATTCCCAATAAATTAGGTGGAGTTATTGCATTAGTAATATCTATTTTTATTTTAATTATCCTCCCCTTAACTTTTAACAAAAAAATTCAAGGAATTCAATTTTACCCTATTAATCAAATATTATTTTGATTTATAGTATCTACCATTATTTTATTAACTTGAATTGGAGCTCGTCCTGTGGAAGATCCTTACATTATTACAGGACAACTATTAACTATTATTTATTTTTCTTATTTTATTATTAACCCTATTATTAATAAATTTTGAGATAATTTAATTTTTAATTATTAATTAATGAGCTTGTTAAAGCATTTGTTTTGAAAACTTAAGAAAGAATAAATTTATTCTATTAATTTATACTAAAATTAATAACTAATTTAAAAATATTTTTAAACCTATAAAAAATAATAAATAATTTAAAGAAATAGGTAAATATCTTTTTCAAGATAAATATATTAATTTATCATATCGATATCGAGGTAATGTTCCACGTACTCAAATAAATAAAAATGAAATCAATCTTAATTTAATATAAAAAAATAAAGATATATTATAACCCCCTATATATATTAAAACAAATAATATTCTTATAAATAAAATTCTTGAATATTCAGCTAAAAAAATTAATGCAAATCCTCCTCTTCTATATTCAATATTAAACCCTGAAACTAATTCTCTTTCCCCCTCTGCAAAATCAAAAGGAGTTCGATTAGTTTCCGCTAATCTTGAAGAAATTCAACATATTCTTAAAGGTAATATTAAAAAAAAAAATCAAACTAAATCTTGATAAATAAAAAATATTATTATATTAAAATCTAAAATTAAAATAATTCTTGATAATATAATTAAAGCTAATCTTACCTCATAAGAAATTGTTTGAGCAACAGCCCGTAATCCCCCCAATAAAGAATAATTAGAATTTGATGATCACCCAGAAACCATAACAGTATATACCCCCATTCTAGTACAACATAAAAAAAATAAAATCCCTAAATTAAATCTAATTATATTAAAATAATAAGGAATTAATATTCAAACTATTAAAGATAAAATAAACCCAATAATTGGAGAAAAATAATAAGAAATATAATTAGAATAAATTGGAAAAATTTGTTCCTTAGTAAATAATTTAATAGCATCTGAAAAAGGTTGTAAAATTCCAATATAACCAACTTTATTAGGACCTTTTCGAATTTGAATATAACCTAAAACTTTTCGCTCTAATAAAGTAAGAAAAGCAACCCCAATTAATACCCCTAAAATTAAAATTAATATACCTAAAATTATTATTATTATATCCCTTATTATCATTTACTACATATATAATTAAATTATATATTTATGACTTCTAAAATCATTACATTTTTCTGCCAAAATAGTTATTTATTATTATAATATATATATATAATAAATACTATTATTAAAATTCCTTTCATTTTAAAATTATTTTAAATATTTATTCCTTTCGTACTAAAATATTTTATTAATTTAAAGATAGAAACCAACCTGGCTTACACCGGTTTGAACTCAGATCATGTAAGATTTTAATGATCGAACAGATCAAAAATTTTAAACTTTTGCATTTAAATTTTATCTTAATCCAACATCGAGGTCGCAAACTTTTTTTCTTATTTGAACTAAAAAAAAAAATTACGCTGTTATCCCTAAGGTAATTTTTTCTTTTAATCGTAAATTACGGATCATTTACCCATTTATTTATGTAAATTAATAAAAAAAGTTTTTTTAATTTTTTTGTCACCCCAACAAAATATTTATTAAAATTAAAATTTTAAATCTTATAAAAAATTCTAATTCAATTAAATATTAAACTCTATAGGGTCTTCTCGTCTTTTAAATAAATTTTAGCTTTTTAACTAAAAAATTAAATTTTATAAATTAAAAAGAGACAGTATATATCTCATTAAATCTTTCATACAAGTCACCAATTAAGAGACTAATGATTATGCTACCTTTGTACAGTCAAAATACTGCAGCCCTTTAATATATTATCAGTGGGCAGATTAGACTTTAAATTATTAATCAAAAAGACATGTTTTTGATAAACAAGTGAATATAAATTTTTGCCGAATTCCTTTTTTTAATTTATCAAACAATAAATTATTTTTATTTAAAATTATATACTAATTTTATCATTATATCTAAATTTAAATAATTAAAATTTATTTTTTTATAAAAAATTAAATAAATTTTAAATTTTAATTAAATTAAAATTATTTATAAAAAATTATAATTTTTAAACAATATAAATTTTAAAAATTTTAATTATTACAATTAAAATTCATTATAAAAATTTATTTTAAAGCTTATCCCTTAAAATATTTAATTTTAAAAATATAATTTTAAATAATTAAAATTATATTCTTTTAAAATTTAAAATTAAATTTTTTTCTAAAAAAACTAGATATATTTAAAAACGATTAACATTTCATTTCAAATTAATTATTTAAAATAATTATACAACATTAACTCCTATAATTAATTATCTCTTTTAAATTCGAGAAATTTTAAAATAAAAACTATTATTAATAAACTCTGATACACAAGATACAATAAATTAAATTTACTTTTTCATAAATTTATTTTCAACATATTTCAAATTTCTCTTACAATACTATTTTTCTATAAATTTTTATTATTTTTTCTATTAAATATACTTTAACCCCCATTAAAATAATTTTAATATTAAAAATTTTTTTATTATTTATACTTTATTAATTTATCCCCCTCAAATTAATTATAATATAATTTCTTTTCAATGTAAATGAAATACTTTATCAAGCTCTAATTTGTTCTTTCTAGAAACACTTTCCAGTACCTCTACTTTGTTACGACTTATTCCAATTTATTAATGAAAGCGACGGGCAATATGTACATATTTTAATTTATAATCATTTTAATAAATTAATTAAAATTACATTTAAATCCACCTTCAAATATTTATTAAAAAATATTATTCATTTAAATTTATTTATTGTAATCCATTATATTCTTAATTATAATCTGCATCTTGATCTGAATTAATTTTAAATAAAAATTTTTAAATATTATTTTTATTAAAAAATATTTTTTTAACAACGATATACAAAACAATAAATTAAGTAAATTTATTCGTGGATTATCAATTATTAAACAGATTCCTCTAAATGAACTAAAATACCGCCAAATTATTTAAGTTTCAATAAATTATTACCTACTATTTTAGCATTATAAATTTAATTTTTAATAATAGGGTATCTAATCCTAGTTTTTTATAAAATTTAATAAATCATAAAATTAAAATAAATTTTAATCAAATTAAAATTTCACTTAATAATTTAATATTTAATTTAATTAATAATTTTTATTAATTACATACTGATAAAATTTAAATTATTTTTTGTATAACCGCAACTGCTGGCACAAAATTTGTTAATAAATTAAATATTACTAAATCTTAATTTCTTAAATTTTTAATTTTAATTACTGCAAATTTAAATAATTATTATTAAAATAATTAAAAATTAACACTAAAATTTACATGTAAAATAAATTTAAATTAAATTTCATAAATCATAAAAATTTATTTATATATATAATTTTTT